TGAGATATTAAAGATAATAAATAAGGATTTTTATATGCAATGCACAAAAACTTTTTTTTTTTATAAATATAAATTTGTTAAAGAAAAGAAGTCCTATTTGCTCAATGAGTTATCCCCCCTCTTTTTGTTTGTCCACTACTTCTTATGAATATGAATCTAAACAAACAAGTTTGATTTGTTCCAATAGACCTGGAAAATAAAATAAGAATCTTTGACGAACTAGATCAAGAATCATTATTATTTCCACACAATAAAACGGTGGAAATAATAATGATTCTTGTGTGGAAGATTAGGAAGACGAGTAATCCCTCCTAGAATAATTTGTTCCTTCCATTTATATCTTGTCGTGTATTTTCCTCCTACTTATGCCTATTTAAGTATATTTAAGTATTAGAATTCGATTCTATTAGGTACAATAGAATACAAAACGAGTGATGCATTACACAGCATTTACAATCTGACAATAAAGGGCCTGGTATAGTTACACCACTCCAACTTTGATCGAAAAAAAAAAGGGTCAAGTGGCCCTTTTCACAATATACATACTATTACTAGGAACTAGTAATACGATACAAGCAATTCACGGCATCTCGCAGAAAAACAGTATAAACAAAGGAAGCAAAAAAGGGCTTTCCATGATTTTTTTTGGATCATACATAATCATAATTGCGTTGATCAACCAAAACTCGGCTCTTTTTACGAACTTGATGAATCCGTGCATCTAGAAATTCATTTCGGACAATTGAACTTTCTCAAACTGTTTCTTTTTAAGAACCAAAAAGATTTGTGCCAGAGTAACAGATGCCAAGAAGAACAACAAACCTTGGACACGTAATGGATCTTGAAGTACTATTTCTGCATCTCCCTGACCAAATCCACCCACATTCGGATTACTTGTTAATGGTTGATCAAGCTTGATGGATTCACCTTCTGAAACAAGAAGTTCTGGCCCTGGAGGTATAATATCAACCACTTGGTGTCCATCCGATGCATCAGCTATGGTTATTTCATACCCCCCTTTTTCTTTACGTACTATCCTACTTACTATACCTGTTGCTGTAGCATTATAAACTGTATTATTACTCTTGCTCCCATCGGGATAAATCTGACCCCTTCCCCTGTTCCCACCTACATATATGGGATATTTTAAGAAGTGAACGTCTTTCCTAGTAGCGGGGTCCGGGGAAAGAATGGGAAAGACAATTTCACTATATTTCTGACCAGGAACAGGACCTATCACAAGAATATTTCTTTTATTGGGGCGATAGCTCTGTAAAGACAAATTGCCCATCTTTTCTTTGATCTCGGGAGAAATACGATCGGGGGGAGCTAATTCGAATCCCTCGGGTAAAATAAGAACAGCCCCCACATTCAAAGCCCCCTTTTTACCATTAGCAAGAACTTGTTTCAGTTGCATATCATACGGGATTCGAACAACTGCTTCAAATACAGTATCAGGAAGCACAGCTTGTGGAACCTCAATATCCACGGGCTTATTAGCTAAATGGCAATTGGCACATACAATACGCCCAGTTGCTTCTCGTGGATTTTCATAACCCTGCTGCGCAAAAATAGGATATGCATTTGAAATAGATGTCCGAGTGATTACATATATCATGATCAATACGGAAATGGATCGAGTCATCGGTTCCTTTACCCAAGAAAAGGTATTTCTATTTTGCATGGTCCAATCATTGATCCCGGAAATTTCTACAATAAATTAGGTAGGTAGCTAGTATAGTTCCCTATCCACGATTCTGCCATTGTACTGGAATAATTGTACTGGAATATAGAGGAATCGAATCCCCTGCACGGATGTCAGATTTAAAATGGTTTGTTTATGTACGAAGTAACATTATGATTTGATTGATATCCGCGGATCAAATGAGTTCTTCATTCATTCATTGAATGATAAATCACTACAAGTGAAGGAGATACGCGGTTTAAATAATGGAAGATCCAATATTTTAAAATTGTATCTAGAATGACTGGAAAAGTGGAAACAAGACCTGATATAATTTGATCGTTAAGAGCAAATCCAAAATCTTTGTAGACCAAACCAATCATGAGTTCCCAACCGTGGGGCGAATGGAATCCGATACATAAATCAGTTAATAAAAGAATAGAAAAAGCTTTTATTGTGTCGCTTAAGTTATACAGGAATTCCTGAACCCAAGAATTAAGAATGCCAAGTTCTTCATTACCCAGAATAGAATAACCACTTAAAATAGCGAAACAGATTATATTTGCCGAGAAATGAAAAATTATATGGATATGATCTTCATTGTGTATTTTGACCAATTGTATCGTTTCTTTGTGGATTCCTATACGACGCTTTTGTATCTGTGTCTCCGGGTACTCCTTTATCATTTCGTCCAACAGAAAGAGTTCTTCTAATTCTATAAATCTTTCTAGAACGTTCTTCTCTTGAATATCATTCAAAAAAGTTTCGGATTGCCTGGTATTCCACCAATTAGTAACCCAAAGTTCCAGACTTTTATTAAATGAGAAAGAGATCCACCACGGAAAAAAGACTATAGATGCAAGATATGGGATAGGAGTCAATGCTTTTTTTTTTGCACTTTTAATCTGTTCTGTGAATTGTTAATGAACCTACTCCATTCATCGACTCCGTCTGATCTGATATTTCTATGAAGCATGAGTTCGACAACAAGGTATGGAACCTATGGATCTGATCTAGTCCCTCTTTTTTTTTTTTTTTAATTGTTTAGCCCTTGGATCTAGAAGAGATATAGAAATAGAAGTTCGAATTAAAGGTCAGTTTCGAATCGAATCAAGAAATTATAAAATTTTGTTCTTTGTTCCCTGATATCTCAGCTCAGATATCTCCATTGGTCAAATTGAACCAATTGCATCTTCATTTGTTTCTTTCAATGAATGCCCGAAAGGCCCACTTCAAAGTAATGAATATTATTCGGATTTCGAGACAAAAGAATTCCCTTGGATCAATCCATTATTTCGAAATGGTTCACTAGCTAACCATAACCATAGCCCAGGAATAATTGAGGGGCTATTTCCGAAGAATATTGATGATGAAATCCGAAATGGCTCGGAAAATGAGAGAGAAATTGGATGCTTATGAGAGATCCAATTGTTTGGTTATAAAGGAGCAAAAGAAGGGATAAAAAAAAATAAAGATCGATTGAAAAAGGAGAGATAATTTATGAGAGATGATCCATCCGTATCTAACGTATCAATTCAACAAAATATTGGGCCTAAAAAGATGAATTCTGTACTGTATTCTTACTGTATTCTGAAATGTTCTGATATATGAATACATACTTTACTTATTAGACTTGTTACTAGTATAAAAGAATTGAGTTGAGTTCCATATGCATAAAAAAAGGTTTTGTTGGACAAAACTTGCTTCTTCTTCTTAATTATGGTTGTTCCATATACGCCCGCCTGCCTTATTCTATGGGTCACAATGGTAAAAGGAATGGGGAAAATAGAATCGAACATATTCTATTTTGCTCGAATGAATGCTCTGAAGAAACTTCAGTTATTTTTAATTTTTAAAGGGGATTCCTGAGTTCCCTCCCTCATGCTGAGAAAGCATTCATTATTCAGTTCATTTCAAAATACTTCAATTGGTACGCGCAAGAAATAGGCCGATTCGGCAGCTTTTTGTTCAATTTCTCGTGGAGTCAAATTCTCATCAGTACGAGTCAAAGGAATGGCTCCCTGGCCTCTGATTTCCATATAAAGGACACGACGAGGATAAAGACCCCCTTTAACTTCCATTCTGATCGACTGGATATCTCTCATAAGGAATCGGAGGAAGATGCGACGATTTATTCCAGGAAATCCCCAACGAAAAATACACACCATTTCTGCCTTTCTATCGAATCGATCATAACCACTACCTACATTCCACAAAATTGTGGACCACAAATAAGAACTGATGAACAGACCGGCAATTCCATAGAAAGACATCACGATCCCTTGAGGGAAAAAAATTATTTGCTGAGACGGGAATAAGGATATGAGATTCCGACCAAGATAACTGGAAGTTCCAACCAATAAGAATCCTAGTGAGCCTAAAAAAAGGATACAGGCCCAACAGAAATTACTTGTTTTTCGAGACCCCGTTATAAGTTCTATCCATATACGTTCTGATCGCCAGTTCATACTCGATCTAGTTGCATTCTATTAGAATTGAGAGAATAAGCCAAATTAATTTGACTTTACTATTTTTTTTTTGCTCCCGAAGTAACTCTCATCAACTAGCACTATTATGATGTAAACCATTAGGAGTAATTCATAGAATTGGTTAGATATAAAATAATAACATCCCCTTCATATTCATATGGTCCCACTATGTATATATCTACATAACATGTAGATACATTGACTTTCTATTTCAGATCCGCTGATTTATTTATTTTTTTTTTTAACAGCTATACCCGCATATACATGCATTATTCCACTAAATAGATATCCGTATTATGATCCAAGTCCAAGTGTTAAAATAAATTGATGAGATTTGGTCCTGGTCCCATCGGGCCTAAACAATCTTGTTTTTTTGAACATGAAGAGATAAAGACGCCATTGCAATTGCCGGAAATACTAGGCCCACTAAAGGCACAAAAATAGAGGGTAAGTTGAGATCTGTCATAGAATAGGTGCCTCGGTTTAATATTTGTACCTGTTATAAAGATAAAGATATATTATGATTAAGTATATTCTAAGTATTATATAAGTATTAAAGTATATTCTAAGTATTATATAAGTATTATAAGTATATAATAAGTGCAAGGAATGCAGAACTAAATAAGTGTGCCTGTTCACCTTTCTACACGAAATATATGTATGATAATCCGCTTTATTATTCTCGTTCTCCTGTTCTTAATCCTCTAATAAAGAGTTTCTTACGAGTTCCCGAAGGATTCGTTAGAATCCGCTCCAAGGGGGATTTATAGTACAAAATGTGGGTTCTCGGGAAATATAGAAAGATGCAACACTTCAATTATAGATTTGAATTATTCTATATTCTATCTATTAATACGTAAGAAGGGAAGATTAAATTCTTTTTATTTTCATTTTTAGAATTCTATTCCACGAAAGTCAGAATTCACTCTTTTCTCCTGTTGATGGAGGGTTCCTGATTACTAATCAGGAATAGAAATAGGAGAAAAATAGATTAGATCTGGAGAAAAAATGAAAAGTAATTCTCGGAAACTTCTGATTTTTACTATAGAACCAAACTTATGTCACCAAAGAAAACTCCATTCTTCTTATTGTGACTTTGATTCCGATGAACTAAAGTTCGTTACAAATAGTTGAGCCTAGTGCTTTGAATTTTGATTCAAGGGAAAGAAACCGTGTAGATGAAATAACTCACCCAGAACACCTTTTAAAGGATTACGTGGTACAATTAGATCGAATAAGCCCTTCTGGAATAAATACTCAGCCACTTGTGACCCGTCGGGTACTGTCTTATTCAATGTTTGTTCAATTACTCTTTTACCCGCAAATGCAATGTAGGCGTTGGGTTCGGCAATAATGATATCTCCCAACATACCAAAACTGGCTGTTACTCCACCGGTTGTAGGGGATGTAAGGACTGATACATAGAATAACTTTTTATTTGATTGATAATCATATAAAGCAGAAGAAATTTTAGCCATTTGCATCAAGCTCAAACTTCCTTCTTGCATGCGTGCTCCTCCAGAAGCACACACCATAATAACAGGTAGAGATCCATTAGTAGCATACTCGATTAACCGGGTGATTTTCTCGCCTACTACGGATCCCATACTGCCCCCCATGAACTGAAAATCCATAACCCCAATTGCTATAGGAATACCGTTTAGTTGACCTATGCCTGTTTGAACAGCCTCAGTTAAACCTGTCTTTCTTTGATAAGAATCGATACGATCTTTATAAGGTTCCTCTTCCGAGTGAAATTCAATGGGGTCAATAGAAACCATGTCCTCATCCATGGGCTCCCAAGTGCCTGGATCAATCGAAAGTTCGATTCTATCTGAACTGCTCATTTTCAAATGATATCCACATTGTTCACAAATATTCATTTTTGACTGAAAGAATTTCTTATAATTTAATCCATAACAACTCTCACATTGAATCCATAAATGTTTGTATTTTTTATTTATATCGAAATCATTAGATCTTCCTTTTATATTCAAATCACTGCCATTACCGCGAGTTTTTATACTAGAACTCCCACTGTCGCTACCACTTAAACTTTCACTACAAATGTAACTGTAACTATAAATGTAAGTGTCACTGTAATTGTCGCTACCACTTGAAATGTAACTATCAATACTGATTTCAGAGCGAAGATAACTATGAATGCTACTATTAATGTGAATATTCCAACTATATTTAGTATCATACGTGTAACAATCATAGTCGCGATTGTCACTCTTAGACCCACTATTCAGATAATTAGAAAAAGAACTTTCTAGTTCACTCAGAAAAGAACTCTCATTGTCAATCTCAAAAACCTGATTTTCAATATCAAAATATACGGAATAGCTATCACCATTACTATCCCTAACTAAAAAAGTGTCATCATAGATGAAACTCCCAATGTCCCTGACACCGAATAACTGATCAACATTACTGCAACTATAACTGCCACTATCACCCCAACTATGAATGTTTTTATCCGTATCATTTAGAATGGGGCCTTCACTTATACCGGTATTTCCAATAGGACGACCAAGACTGTCCATTGATTTACTTAGCACACGCCAGTGTTCTAACTCCTCGTTAGACAACATCGAATTGAACCACCATTTTTCCATAGAGCCTTCCTGCCCCCTATTTGAATGAAAATACAATAGATGAATAGTCATTCGATGAATAATCAGTTTACTTTTACTATTTTATTTCTTGTCAGACATATAAGATTCAAGTACTAGGATCATTAACTAATAACGAGTCAGTATAAGTATTTAAGAAATTATTTTTTTTTTGTGGGAATTCGGGGTATCAATTTACTTATATGATGGAACGACCCTTTTCTTGAATTCTAAATATAAGGAGAGGTTTCTCCCATGTTGTGTACAAATTCTCATCGAAAAGATAAATATTTCTTCCCTCCTATGAAAAATGAGTTTTCGTATTTTCTGGTATAAGAGAATAATAAGTTTCTATTGCAACACGGAATGAAAAGGACAATATACAGGATGGGTAGAAGGAGTTGTGACCCTTGGCTTGCTTGATTTATGGTCCGAAACTAGGGATATAAAATTACCCACCAATCCTAAGGATCCATAGGATTAATTATGGATCTAACAATAGAAGCATGGGGTTATTTAGTCTTAGATCTTATCTTGTATTTATATCTTGTATATATTAGGCAAAGTTATGCACATATTGATATATGCAATATGCAAGATATATGCAATATGCAAGATATATGCAAATACACGATAGGATCTTCATTTTTATTCGGCTCAATCCTTTTAGTAAAAGATTGGGCCGAGTTTAATTTAATATTTAATTGCA